GAAAACAGAAAGACAGAGAGCTCATCGTTGAATATGTAAAAGAGTGGATCTCCAGGGTCCCAAACGAATTGTCCTTTTCGAAAAAAGACTTGTTCTTTGGAAGATCTATCTCGTCCCGGGTACTCCATGGGTTCACTCTGCAAGAACTCCCAATCATTCTCTTGAAGCTCATCCTCTTCATCATATCCATCATCCCCTTCACCATAAAATGCATAATCAAAATATTCATCATTAACTTCATCAGAAATGATCGGCTTGCCCCGAAATGAACCGGCCCAATAGGGAAATTCCAATTCATTGGGCCTTTCGATCCAATCAAATAGAAAGCCCCAAGGTTGCCATATTCTAGGAGCCCAAACTATGTGATCGACTACATCCTCCGCTAACTGTTGCGGGTCGGTGCCTTCTGCCCATTCTTTAAACTCCGATTCATAGAGAAATCTACAATCAAAGATAGAACGAGATCCATTTTCCATCATCTCTAAGGGATTCCTTGGTTCGGGCCGAAGAAGCGAGGATCCCCCCATAGCGCCTTCTACTACTTCTAATAGGCCATCAACTAGATCAGAATCCGTCTCGACGAGTCTATAAGAAGTGATCCAATTTTTTTCATCGGGTCCGGGCAGAGACCAAAGATCTTGAGCGACCGATCCGGCAGAACAACTCAAAAGATAAAGAAGTATCGTTAATTTCTGCATGCTCGTTCCAAGTTCGAAGAACCATTTGTACAAATAAGGATCCCCTTCGTAACATGATTGCTTCTTCATATAGATAGATATAGGATCTATAAGGCAGCAATTATTTATAAGTACATTTTGTGCAACAGCCCTTCCTATCTGATAGAACAGGATCCCATGATCCGGAACCGGTCTTACATGGGCTCGCAACTCCCAAGTTTGTCTATGAAGAGCGAATCTAATTGTATTAGTGTCTATAATTGATTTCTTCTGTGTAATACTAATCGATAGGGCCTCATTGGTAATTGCTACAAGATCTCGTGCATTGTAACCCAGGGCTATGGACCCGAATCCATTAGTATGGAACATTTTCTTTTCCAAGTGAAATCCCCTAGTATATAAAAGGGTGAAAACGCGCTTTCGTTGTTGTGGAATAAGAAGCCTTCGTATCTTAATGCATGTATTTAATTTATTCGGAGCTATTAGAGCGGGATCCACTTTTTGGGGAATATGAGTCGAAGCAATAACCAGAATATCTCTGGTGGACCGTCTTTCACAATTCCCGGAGAGAGAGTTCAATAATAAACCGAGGGACTCCGACTCATCCACATACAGATCATGAATGTTTGGAATCCATACTATGCAAGGAGACATTGTTCTTGCCAATTCGAATTGCAAGTTGATAGAAGCTAAATCTATTTCCAACTCGATGATATACCTAAGTATCTCATCATCCACCGTATACTCCTCCCTCAGCTCCGGGTCCGAGTCCAAGTTCGAATAAATATAGTCACGATCATCAATATCATCCACATATTTAAGCGCATCCATATATTCCTTAGCAGGATCGCTATCATCATCAATACCATCAATATCCACATCATCAAGCGCTTCCATATAGTCCTCCGGATCGAGATCATCAATAACTATTTTCAAATCCAGCTTGTTCAGAAATACCCTAATGAAAGGAAGATAGGAGTTTGTCGCTAGGGATTTGACCAAATAGGATCGTCCAGTTCCTATAGGACCTATCACTAAAATCCCCCTAGAGGGGGATAGGGCTAGGCGAAACGAAAAGGGTTTTAGTTTTCCATGAGATGGGAAATGAAAACTATTAGCCCCACACGAGGTTTGTGAATAAGTGATTGTCTGATAATGAGCAAGGAATATCCGTCTTTCTGCTAAACAGGATGTATTGAACTCATAATTCATTAGATCCTTTTGATGAATGTCAACTAAGTATCGTAAGTAAATTGCTCCCGCTTGTTCAAACATTTGATAACCATAGTCACTCTTTACTAAACGATCAATATGAGTCAGACTCCATAGAATTTGATCAATCCCTTTTTCTGGCCTTAAGGTGGAGAAATGAAACGAGTAAACTCTCTCTTCATCCAAAAACCAATCACAGGTCTCGATCCAGGATTCTATTTCATCATGAATCTGAAACCTTTGCCCTTTTCTTATCCATGAATAGATCTCTTTACTTGTATGACTTATATGTCTCGTATTTCTCGAAAAAATGATTCGATTGATGGGATTTGGTATGATACTTATGAGATCGATGAGATTGAAAAATATCTTCTGTATAAATTTGACCCCATAAGCGGGACCGCCACCAAATAGCGCAAAACCCAGTATTTCTGCTAGAAAATCTTCTAATTGTTCCCGAGCAACTAGAAAGATATTCTTTAACCAGAAAGAATTCGGTTCAGGTTTAGGATACCCATCCACAAGTTTGTACACCTCAATCGTGTATGATGGAATCGTCAAAGATTTTATCCTCGCGAACTCTGTCTGTAACTCACTGGAGTCTAGGGAAACAAAGAAAAGAAGTACCTGAACGATACATCCAGCAAGAAGAAGAAGGAAAAGGCTTGAATAGAGGAACTCCCGAATATTTGGGAAGCTCAGATGTGTCGATATCAATGGTGACTCATTATTTCGATGAATAATTTCTTCGACCCGAAGAAGCCTACGGAAACACTTCCACGAAATATCACTTGAAATCTCACTTATCGGTGCCCACAACCCCCACAACTTTAGCTTAAGAGCTTGCCATTTTAACTTAAGAATTCGCCATGCTGATCTGTGCATAATATAATTTAAAATGGATACAAATTTGTGACTGCTACTTAGCATCGGCAATAGGTCTGAAAAAGCATCTAAAAATACCAAATTTAGATATTTGTACCCTGTCGAAGTAAAGAACCATGGCATATATGTTTGGAATAGATTCCATTTTGAGATAGTTGAAAAAGCACTATCTCGTTGAAAGGTTCTATCCATCTGCCCGCCTTTCTTTAGCCAATTTCGCCAAAGACGCAATTTTTTACTCGTTTCGGATGGTAAATATTTCTCAGAACGTGCGGTGTGAATCAAACCCATGTTTGAATTGAAATGGAGATACTGATGCAAGTTCTTCCTTTCTGAATCAGATAGATTCATATCTGAAAGAGGCTGACAATAAGTTCTTTCAAAATTGACTATTTCTTCCTCTGTTAGAGGTGTTCCAGAAATGTCTGCGATCGAGTAAAAAGTTTTACGAAGGAATAGATCGGATCGAATTGGAAAATGGAAAGATTTGTACAAGTTATACCTTTCGTTAACCCTTTGTGGAAAATCGTTAGGTATGAATATGTTAGATACCTGTGACTCGATTGGTGAAGTAGTATCTCTCTCCAAAAAAGCATGTTTTTTTTTATCGACGCACAAAGAAAATTTTTTGTTGCGAATGAACAAGATATTGAGGAATTGTCTATACGTAAAATCATAATTCTTGATACGGGCCTTTTCCATATAAAAAGGGAATCTTTTGTTACAATAGAAGAAGTGGTGTGGATTATTCAAGAATCGAAGTCGATTTGCTTTATAAAAAGAAAATATCAATGAACTTCTATGAAATGCTTTTACGGGATTCAGCCAATTTTCTTGATCGCAGGATATTATTGAGAAGTAGGAATCCGTGTTATCAAAGGATTTCCTGCGATTCTTTCTAGTATGGGAGTCAATCATCCACTTCCACTTTGGTATCTTATTGAACAAAAAGGGTGATATTGTTCCTCCGTTGATCAAGAATTTCGATTTTTGGGAAGTATCATGATCATCCGCTTTGCTTTTTTTCAAATGAACGATTGGAAGACCTAGTGATTTTAACAACGGATTGCAGAGTTGATCATTCGGACCTTTCAATTCATAAATGTGGATCTCGGACCTATGAATGGGCATATTCCCTAAACTCACAAAGAAAAAAGGAAGTGAGTTAGACAAAAAGAGAATCAGCTTTGAAAATGACTTAGCCATTTCTTTTTTGTTGATAACCTTAGACCAATCAATCCAATATTGATTAATACGTAATCGATCGAAGACTACTTGAACTTGAAAACAGCTTTTCTGCTCCGAAACGAAATGTTCCTGGAAATTATTGCTCCCGTCGAACCATTTGTATCTATATGCATCAGGATCCCGATTCATGGATCTCTCGCTTCGAGAAATCAAAATAAGAGAATCGAGCCATTTCTTCTGATTCTTTTTCAAATTCGATAAATGTCGGTTGATCATATATTTCATTATAGTTCTATGATTCAGAGTATCGTTTCCTATTTGATCCCTTTGAATTCTATATTCGAAGTTGTGATCGGATCTATTTATTAAAAAGAATCGAGTCAATACATTTCTTATGTACCCATAAGTGCTATATTGGATTTGAATCAGATTTCGGATCAATATATATTGATTGACTGCCTCCATTATGTTGTTGCTAGCAAATACCACTATTTTTTCTTTTGTATCTTTAAAATAATTCCCGCAGGAGATCCGAAGCCATTTTTTTCTGATCCTTCGATCAAAAGATTCATTCTCTTCATCAAAAATAGGAGGTAGAACCAATAAAGATTTCTTTTTCGATTCATCCCTGGAGTTGAATACCTCATTCAATAATTGTTTTTTATCAAATTCGTAGGAATCAATAGAAAAGGCGAATCCCTTTTGCAGATCCGGCTCGGTTATTGATAGAGTGAATAGATCTGCCATTTCTTGAAACCTCTCTTCGGATTCAAAATCGTGGTGTAACGCGTATCCCCCCCTGTTCCGGTCATGGAATAGATGAAATAAATAAAAAAATGGATTTTTGTTCAAGAATGAAATCTTATTGGAACTCTCCATATTCGGTTCATCATTCGGAATCATACCACATCCCCGATCTGATGATATAGGATGAATTGAGACGGTCTTTTGTAAATACGTAATTATCTTGAATATATTAACCATTTCCTTATTTTCCGATCGCCTGCAGGGAACAAAAGAAACATCTTGTTCTTTCTT